TTACTCAGTTCCACTGTCTAAAGATTCATTAGTATAAACCCAATATAATTTCTTATGTTTCGGGGTTCTCTTCCAACCTAAAATAGAGATTTTATTTCTATGGATATCTAAATGACAGCTTGAACAAACTGGTACCAAATTAGATCTTCGATTTAATTTTCTATTACATAATTTCTTATGTTCACTCTTAGGTTGAATGTGGTGAACAGCATCTGCTGGAGCTCCGCATATTTCACACGAATCAATAAAAACTTGAGCATTATATTTAGAAGGGCGAAATACTGTTAACTCACCTCGGGATGGTGGCTCTCAATTAATAAGTTTACGATATTTCAAAGCACTATTATAAAATTTCTTGTCATTAATTATGTGGCCCATAACTTCAATGCCATATTGAGAGGGTCCTGGACCAGGTTTTAATTTACGTTCATAAATTAGGCCCGAATTTTCTTGTTGAATAACAGATAAATGATAGTACCGAACTGGTGAATCAATTAAAGAACAAACTTGATGTAAATGAGTAGAAAGAACAAAACTAGTTTGTGCATTTATTAATCTTTCAATTGTTGCAGCTAATATTGCTGTTCCTGAATTAACTTCTGTTCCATGACAAATTTCGTCACCTAGTATTAAACTGTTATAATTAGCTAGCTGTAATATAGTTGAAAGATCTCTCATTTCGACTTCAAAAGTACCTTGGCCTCTATAAAGATCATCTCCTCCTAAAATACGAGTAATTAAATAATTATAAGGTCTTAACTTAAATGAGTCTGCAGCTACATACATTCCTGCTTGAGCTAAGATTACGTTGACTCCAATTGCTCTAAGTAGAGTAGATTTACCTGCACCATTTACTGAAAATACTAACATTCCCTTGTCCTCTAAACTAATATTATGAGCTACACATTCTTCTTGAGTGTTTAACTGTTCTACTAATGGGTGTCGTAAATTAGTAGCTTCTATAAAACCCTTAGTTTGTTGGGTTTTCGCTAGTGTTAAGCAAGGTTCAATATAATTGAATTTAATAGCCGTAATAGCTCCGCTTAATGCAACATCTAATCTAGAAATCATATTTACTAAAGGCAAAAACAGCTCAGAATAACTGAAATATAATCTTTTAAGTTCCTGGTGATAAGTTTGTTTAACATAAATATTAATTTGTTCTTCTAATTCATTTAATTCTATTGATACTTTATGAATAGTAGGAGTAGTAATTATATGATAGCTTCCCCTCTTACCCAATACAATAATTGAATTATTAGATATAGAGGTATTCATCATGTAATGTTCTAACTTAGTTAACTTTTTAGATGAAATAGAAAAAGCATAGCCCTCTTTATTAAAATATTCGGCTTTAATAGAAATTGTATCTTGAAACACAATATTTGAAATTTGTTCGGCCCACTCTGTTAGTTGGGCCCTTAAAGTTTGTCGTTGTACAAATAAATTAGTTAAATTACCAGTTGGTTGTAATACATCTTTAAAATCGCCCAAAAGACTATCTACCTGGAAAACTCGATCTATTTCCTTAATTAACGATTTTAATTGGGGCCCAACTAAAGGAGGTAATTGAATATTATTTGTCAATTTACTTATTAACTGATTAGCAAACAAATAAGAATGATAAATTTGACTTAACTTTTTAGGTGGCAGGGTAGTATCACTTGAGGCACATATTGCCCATTGACGATGTAAAGAAGATAAATCTTTAATGCATTTTAACTCGGAATTATCAAATATTTTCTTGTTAAGTAATTGTTTAAATATAGAAATCTCCTTATAACGAAGATTTAATTCAGAATAATCTGTAATAGGGTTAAGAAGTCTAAATTTGAGTAGTCTTTTACCCATTACAGTAGAACAATAATCAATCAAATTAAGTAGGCCGCCCAGTTTCCCCCTTTTAGACAATAAATCTAATTGATATTCTGCTCGATTACACAGTATTAAATTTAGGGGACTAACAACAGAATTATAACACTCGGGAAGTTGAAGATTCTTAATAAGATTAGGATTTCGATCTTTAATAAATTGTAATACTCCTAAAAGGCTAATTAGATTTACCTGATTAACATTTTCTGTCCAAGTACTTTGAAATATTTTACTAAGAGTATATTTTTGATAGTTTTTATTTAACCACTCTGTGTTAATGCCTATGTAAATATGGAGCAAAAGCCATTCCTTATTATTATTTTCGTACCTATAAGATAAATAACATGGCAAATTGGTTAGTATTTCTCCCATAACTTCAATTATTGTATTGGGCTCAGAGGGAAATAAATTCCAACCAATTAATAGATTATATATCTTATTTATTAAAATATTTGAGCCAACTCCCGAATCCGCCCAAATCACTATTTCTCTAATACGATAACTGATTAATAACCGGGTTACTTTATCCCTGTCCGTCCAAGAAACAGGGAATATTATACTATGCCCATTCATGGCTGAAAATAAAGTAATACCTAATAAATCGTCTTGAGAAAAATAAATTGATAATACATAAGGCAATTCCGAACAGTCTTCTAAATTACAACTAGGAGAATAAACTTGAGATACTGCACGTTGTTTTGGCCCGGATTTATTAGTGACTAATTCATCAATAACTATAACAGTCCAACCCTTATCCAACAAGGTGCTTAGATGAGTAGTGAGAGAATAAGTTGGGAATCCCATTTGAAGCAAGGATCTTTTACCAAGTGATATTATTTTCATATCAAGTAACGAAGCAACTTGTTCAATGGGGGGTGTTACCTCTAAAGACCTACTTCGTATCGATGACTCAACTAATAATTCGGCTTGAGAATATGCTTGCTGTTTACTAGAAGTATCAGGCTCATGCCAAAGTTCATAGAACTTACCAATCTGTATAAGCTGGATTACTGATAATCCATACTTAGAATAATTCTCCTTTGCTAAGTTAAAATATTGCATAGGTATCTGGTTCATTTCTAACTAGGAGTTAACCTCTTAATAAATTTAAGGCTCGAACAGCAATTGTACCACGTAAACGGTAATAGTTAACCATAATGGCTAAACCGATAGCAGACTCGGCAGCTGCGACAGTTAAAATCACAATCGCAAAAATTTGACCAAAAAGCGTATAGAGCACACGAGATTCAAATAGAAGCAAAATAGTAGAGGCCAGTAAAACTAGCTCTACACACATTAACATAATAATTAAATTGCTTCTATTAAGAATAATACCTAAAATTCCGATTAATAAGATGACAATTGATAATATTAAATAAGACATGCACTAATTTTCCCACTCTAAACCTCCTTCTATCCACTCATAAATTAACCCTAAAGTTAATATAAATAAAAATAACATAACAACCCAATATCCAAATAAAGGTAAGCCCATATATGTAACGGCCCAGGGGAATAAAAAAGATATTTCAAGATCAAATATTAAGAACAAGATGCCAATTAAGAAGAATCTAACGGAAAAGGGATTCCCCGGGTTATCAAAAGGATCAAACCCACATTCATAAACCGACACTTTTTCCATATCAGGTTGTTTATATCCTAATATATAAGATGCCCCTAAAATTAGAATTGATAATGTCCCGCTGATGATAAGTAGTATTAATATTCCTTTAAACTCCATGTTCTTAAGCGGAGACGTGCATTAACACTTGGCCAGAAGGCACCTAAAGGTGCTCTCTGCTGATTTGTAGGAAAAGATCTTGCCTACTACGTAGTGATTCACCATGAGAATTATATAAAAAAGGTGAATTTGGCTGCTTAGCTAATAATATAGCCCCTATCATAGCGACTAGTAGCACCAAACTAGCAATTAACACTAATTCATAATAAGTTGTATAAAGATGACTTCCAATTGCCCCAATGTTAGTTCTAGATCCTATAACAGGATTGCTGATATATTTAGGGCTATTGGTGAGTAAACTATAAAATAAAAATATTACAGATAATCCTACAGGTAAGAAATGCGAATGATCTTGAGAATCTACTTTATTAGGTTGTTGAATTAACATAATTACGAACAGGAATAAAATAGCAATAGCCCCTACATAGACAATTATAAATATTAAACCTATGTAATCTAATCCCAACGATATAAACATAACAGCAGCATTAACAAAGGCAATAACTAACCAAAATACTGAGTAAACAGGATTTGGCGTAGATATAACCATAAGACTAGCTCCAACTATTCCTAAGGAGAATATCATAAATAGACTATTCATATTCGGCCAACCTATATTACTTCATACGGAGCAATTTAGTTTCTGCCCAACCTAACAAGGGAACTAATACTAAGAAGTAGCAAAAGTAGAATAAAGAAGCAAATTGACCAATCATAACATAAGGTTCCTCTACTGGATTAGCTCCTAACCAGGTTAATAGAATAAAATCAGCAACTAAAAACCAAAATGCTATTTTACCTAAAGGTCTAAATGTTAAAGCTCTTAATTTACTAGTATGAATAAAGGGCAATAACAATAACACTAAGATACTAAACACCATAGCCAAAACTCCCCCAAGCTTGTTAGGTATAGAACGTAGTATGGCGTATGCGAATAAGAAGTACCATTCTGGTTGTATATGAACAGGAGTTACTAAAGGATTAGCTTGAATAAAATTTTCAGGGTCCCCTAATACATTAGGCATAAAATAACAAAGTATAACTAAAATAGTGCTAAGTACCATTATACCAAACAAGTCCTTATAAGTATAATAAACATGAAAGGTAACTTTGTCTATGTTAGAATCAATCCCTAAAGGATTATTTGACCCAGCTGTATGTAAACTAAGAATATGTAATACGCCCAATCCAGCTATAAGAAAAGGAAAAAGATAATGTAAAGAAAAAAAMCGATTAAGAGTCGCGTTAGATACACTAAATCCTCCCCAAATCCATTGAACAACATCTGTTCCTACATAAGGTATAGCAGAACAAAAGTTAGTAATAACTGTGGCCCCCCAAAAGGACATTTGTCCCCAAGGTAATACATACCCTAAGAAAGCTGTTAACATCATCACTAAGTAAATTATAACCCCTATATTCCAAACGTCCATTTTCATGTAGCTCCCATAATAAAGTCCTCTACCCATGTGTATATATACACAAAGAAAGAATAATGAAGCTCCATTAGCATGTATATACTTTAACATAAAACCATAATTAACGTCTCTTAAAATATGGGAAATTGAATCAAAAGCTAAACTAACGTCAGGGCAATAATGCATAGCTAAGAATATTCCGGTAATCAATTGAATAACTAAGCAAAGTCCTAACAAAGAACCAAAATTCCAATAATAACTAATATTAGAAGGAGCTGGTAGATCAACCAAAACCCCATTCACAATAGAGATTATTGGATGTTGAGTTCTTATTCGTAACATTTTGTTTGGTGATTCCATATGCATGCGCTCAGGAAACTATCTCCCTAAATGCTAGCAAGGCACTGCATCTAAACCTATCAACAGGCCAGAAACTAAAACGATTAAACCAAGACTGAAAGGTAAATAAGACTTCCATAATAGATACATAAGTTGGTCATATCTCATTCTAGGGAAAGAAGCTCGCACCCACACAAATGCGAACACTACTGCGGTAGTTTTAAGGGCCAAGCTACCCATTCCTAGAATTCCTGTGAAAGGTGCCCAACCACCTAAAAACAATAAACTAATCAAACAGCTCATTAAAATAATATGGCCGTATTCAGCTAAAAAGAATAGGGCAAACGACATACTAGAATATTCTACATTATATCCAGATACTAATTCTGATTCTCCCTCGGTGAGATCAAAAGGCGCCCGATTAGTTTCAGCTAATGCCGAAGCAAAAAACATTAAAGCAGCTGGAAATAAAGGTATTATATACCAAATTTCGGCTTGAGCTAAAACAATCTGAGTGATATTAAGAGAACCTGCACATAATATTACTGATATTAGGATAAGCCCTATACACACTTCATAGCTAATCATCTGAGCTGCTGCTCTAATAGCCCCTAAGAATGCATATTTAGAATTACTTCCCCAACCAGACATTAAAATAGCATACACCCCTATAGAACTGATAGCAAAGATGTATAAGACACCAACATTAATATCAGCTAGTACTATACCAGGGCTAAAAGGAATAACCCCCCAAGCTAAAAAAGCTAAAGTAAGCGATAGAATTGGGGCTACAATATAAACCGACAGATTAGCATGATTGGGAATAGCCATCTCTTTAGTAAATAACTTTAATCCATCAGCTAAAGGCTGTAACAGTCCATAAACACCAACTACATTAGGTCCTTTTCGTGCTTGCATATACCCTAATACCTTTCTTTCTGCTAAAGTTAAATAAGCTATAGCCACTAATAGAGGTATTATTATTGCAAGCGTTTTAAAGATAATTGAAATAATAGTACTCATCATCCTAGTTATGGAGGGCGACCAAGTACGTATTGAACGCGCATAACTTGGTCCAAGAACAAGTTCCCTTACTCTTACTATGTTACGACTTACCCATTCTCGAAAAGGAGGGATAACCCCGCCGCGGGGCGTCTCATATCCTTAACTTGAAGGGGACGACGGGCGATTTGTGCTAACACTGGGTTAGAATTCACCGGAACGCTCTACTTCCCGATTACTATCAAATCCTACTTAAGATTTCCGTTTCAGAGAATCTCCGCCTCCTAATTTACTGTGTATATTGTATAGGAGAATGTAGCGCATAATATCCCTTTCCATAAAGACCATAACACCTGACTTAATCCATAATAGGGTTAAGGATAACATTTATTGTTATCCTGACGACGGCCATGCAATGCCTGAGCGGCTAGATAGTCCGCTTTCAAGGAAAGGTAAGGTGACACGCGGATCATCGTATTAAATTACACGCTCCTCTGATTCAAACAGTGAACAGCCAAGCCTTTTGAGTTTCAATCTTGCGATCATAGTATTCAGGCATACAATAAGGTTATTTGCTAATAAAGCTATTGTATAAGTTTAGGGCTAAGACTACCAGGGTATCTAATCCTGTTTGCTATCCAAGCTTTCGTATTTCATGAATATATAACATGAACGGAGTAAGGAGTCTTCACCTTCGGACTTCCACTCTTGCTTCAAACATTTTACCGCTACCAAGAGGTTCGCCTTACTTTATCCTCATACTTCACTACATACTTTAACGCCTAATGCGAAATAAAAACTGGGCCTCTAAGTTTAACCGCGTCTGCTGGCACTTAGTTAGACAGACCTCAGTGTGAAACCCTGTGTCAAGCGTTTACCCATTGCACAAGATTCTCTACTGCTGCCAAAATGTCTTCCCCTTGTTTCAGTGAAAGTGTGGCTATACTACGCATCTTCGACCAGGTGGGCCACTATCCCACCTATTCTAATACGTCAACCGAGATAATCTCCATTTTATCCTCACCAGTAGGGCCCTTATTAAGGGCCTTGCATGTATTAGAAGAACACATTGCCTTATAGACTCCCCAAGGTCAAAGGAGTAATGTGGAAATAATATTTAAATCATCCCCATGACTTAATTTACGCTGATAAACAAACGGTAATTCATTATAAGTATGAAAAGCAGGCGGAGAAGATAAAGACCACTCCAATGAGCCAGGTGAAGTTGACCAGCCCCTAAATGGTCTTTCGGCTGCTAATGCCTCATAAGACAAGTATATGAACCATATAATTCCTACTAGGGCTATTACAGCTCCGCAAGAACTAACTAAGTTCCAATCTTGATAAGCATCAGGGAAATCCGAGTATCTTCTAGGTAGCCCAGCTAAACCCAAGAAATGCTGAGGGAAGAAAGTTAAATTAACTCCGATAAACATAATCCAGAAGTGGATCTTACCGTATAATTCATTATAACTATAACCTGTAATTTTACCAAACCAATAATAGTAACCTCCAAATATAGCAAATACGGCCCCCATAGATAACACGTAATGGAAGTGGGCTACTACATAATAAGTATCATGTAATGCTATATCTAATGAACTATTAGCTAATATAACTCCAGTCAAACCACCAATGGTAAATAAAAATACAAACCCAATAGCCCACAACATAGGTGTATCAAGCCGTGGGCTTCCCCCATATATAGTAGCTAGCCAGCTAAATATCTTAATCCCAGTAGGAACAGCAATAATCATCGTGGCGGCGGTAAAGTAGGCACGAGTATCAACATCCATACCAACAGTGAACATATGGTGGGCCCAAACAATAAATCCTAATACTCCAATAGAAATCATAGCATAGACCATACCTAGATAACCAAAAATATGTTGTTTAGCAGAAAATGTGGGTATAATTTGAGATACCATACCAAATCCTGGTAGAATTAATATATAAACTTCAGGATGTCCAAAGAACCAAAATAGATGTTGAAATAAAATAGGATCTCCTCCTCCCGCAGGATCAAAGAATGTTGTATTAAAATTTCTATCTGTCAATAACATTGTAATTGCACCAGCTAACACTGGTAAAGATAATAATAACAATATTGTAGTAATTAATACAGACCATACGAATAGAGGTAATCTATGCATACTCATACCAGGAACCCTCATGTTAATTATAGTAGTTATAAAATTGATAGAACTTAAAATGGAAGATACACCAGCTAGATGTAGACTAAATATAGCCATATCTACTGCTCCCCCTGAATGGGCTTGAATGCTTGATAATGGAGGATAAATGGTCCAACCTGTTCCTGCCCCTTGTTCCACAAACATAGAACCAACCAATAATATTAAAGAAGGCGGCAATAACCAGAAACTAATATTGTTTAATCTAGGAAAGGCCATATCGGGTGCACCAATCATAATTGGCACAAACCAATTTCCGAATCCTCCAATCATTACTGGCATTACTAGGAAAAAAATCATTAATAAAGCATGTGATGTTACAATTACATTATATAAATGATCATCCCCTATCATACTACCTGGAGCTGACAGTTCTAGCCGTATTAACATACTCGAAGCTGTCCCTGCCATTCCAGAAAAAGCACCAAATAATAAATATAAAGTACCTATATCCTTATGATTAGTAGAAAATAGCCAACGTGTAAGATATTTGTTCATGCTTACTCTAGATTAAAAGTAATTTAAGGTAGGTGAAAACATTTTTGGAGTCGTATATATGTAATTAGGAAAGCTTTTGGGTGCGTCAGCAAAGTAACAGGGCTAGAGAAGAATGAAAACTCCAATTAATGCATTATTAGAGGCCTCGCTCCTACGTGACGCGGCTGAACCATTTCAACTAAGCTTTCAAGATGCTGCTAGTCCTGTTATGGAAGAGATTCTATTCCTTCATAACCAAATTATGTTTATTTTAATTATTATTATAACAACTGTATTATGGTTAATTATAAGAGGATTAACAGGTCAAGCTTATCATCGCTATCTTATAGAAGGAGTCACAATAGAGATTGTTTGGACTATAATTCCAGCAATTATATTAGTGTTTATAGCATTCCCTTCTTTGAAATTACTTTATTTGATGGATGAGGTAGTAGAACCCGGTGTGACAGTAAAAGCCATAGGTCATCAATGGTATTGGTCTTATGAATATTCAGATTATCAAACTACCTTAGGTGAAGATAGTACTTTAGAGTTTGATTCTTACATGATACCTACAAGTGATCTTCAACCCGGCGATCTCCGACTATTAGAGGTTGACAATAGAATGGTTGTACCTATTGATACTTATGTAAGAGTTTTAGTCACAGGTGCGGATGTACTTCATTCATTTGCTGTACCTTCATTAGCTATTAAAATGGATGCTGTGCCTGGGCGTCTTAATCAAACCGGATTTTTAGCTAAAAGACCGGGATTATTTTATGGTCAATGTTCCGAGTTATGTGGTGCTAATCACTCTTTTATGCCCATTGTTATTGAGGCCGTTAGCATGGATAAATATATCAGCTGGCTATCTTCATTATGTGCTGATCTTTAGAAGATCTTTCAATCATCGAATAATGCCTCATTTAGATATAACCGCTTATTTAACTCAATATAGCTGGACATTAATAACCTTGTTAGCACTTTATAGTATTATGAGTTTATTTATTTTACCTAAAATCCAAAATAATTTACGTATAAGAAGTATACTACAGGAAGAGGGGGCAGCCCCTAGTAAGGGACTCGGGGTTAATCGAGCATATACTATATTACAAGATATACTCCGGAGATAAGCCCATTTCTTACATATATTCAATATGGCAGCTTCTTTTTTTGATCAGTTTAATGTAGTTCGGATAATTGGGGGTATAATTACTAATTCTTCTATTATGATGCTTATCCTATTTAGTATAATATTAATAGGAAGTTGTTCATATAAATTAATACCTACAAGATTGCAGGCTATACAAGAGATTCTTTATACCCACTTTTTAGGATTAGTAAAAGATTCTACAGCTAATAAGGGAACTCAATATTTTACTCTTATTATAACTCTATTTACATTTATTGCTGGATTAAACCTATTAGGTTTATTTCCCTACGTATTTACCCCTACTGCCCACATTGTTATTACTTTCGGGTTAAGTTTATCTATTTTAATAGCAGTAACAATATTGGGTATAACACAATACCGTTGGGATTTTGCTTCAATGATGATGCCTAGTGGGGCTCCCTTATCATTAGCCCCACTATTAGTATCGATTGAAGTAATTAGCTATCTTTCCCGAGCACTCTCTTTAGGTATTAGACTGGCTGCTAATGTATCAGCTGGACACCTTTTATTTGCTATATTAGCAAGTTTTGGATTTGCAATGATTAGTAATGGAATGTTAGTATTAAGTTTAGCCCCAATATTAGTAATGGTTTTTATAACTTTACTAGAAATTGCCGTGGCTTTAATTCAAGCATATGTATTTTGTTTGTTAACTACCATATATATTAATGATAGTCTAAATCTACATTAACCCATACTTAAAATAATTGTTGGGTAGGAGTATTAATCTCCGCTTGATTCCCCGCCGGGGAGCTATGAGTAAGGCTTATCACCCCTATCATTTAGTGGATCCTAGTCCATGGCCTTATATAGGCTCAATCGGGGCACTACTGATTACAGTAGGCTCAGTATTATATTTTCATTATAGTTATACATGGATAATGTATTTAGGTGCAATAACAATAATATTAACAATGTTTGTTTGGTGGAGAGATGTTATTAGAGAGGCCACTTTCCAAGGACACCACACTCAAATAGTAAAAAGAGGATTAAGATATGGTATGATCCTTTTTATTACTTCTGAAGTTTGTTTCTTTTTTGCGTTCTTTTGGGCTTTCTTTCATAGTAGCTTATCTCCTACTATAGAATTAGGAGCTGTTTGGCCTCCTGTTGGTATAGAAGTGTTAGATCCATTTTCTGTGCCCCTATTAAATACAGCTATATTACTTAGTTCAGGAGCAACAGTTACATGGGCACATCACGCCATAGTTAGCGGACAAAGATTAGAAGCCATACAATCACTTACTTGTACCGTAATACTTGGGATTCAGTTTACAGCCCTACAAGCTATGGAGTATTACGAAGCACCTTTTACAATCTCAGATTCTGTATATGGTTCAACCTTTTTTATGGCTACAGGTTTTCATGGTTTTCATGTTATAATTGGAACTATATTTTTGGCTGTATGTTTAGCTAGATTAATAGGTTATCACTATACTCGTCATCACCATTTTGGTTTTGAGGCTGCTAGTTGGTATTGGCATTTTGTAGATGTGGTTTGGTTGTTTTTATATGTATGTATTTACTGGTGGGGCTCTTAGCCCTGGCTATAGTTACATAGTGCTTAGCTAAGCTCAGCTTGTAGGGTCAACTAACGGTAAGTTCTCAGACTCATAATCTGATTATGTAGGTTCAACTCCTGCCCCTACCACTATTAAAAACAAAATAGATACATATATAAACCAAATAGGTACAGGAAAAATTATAAAAATCTAGGCAAACATACACGAACTAACTCGATTAGGGGGTATGGAACTATCCCCAATAATACAATAGCTACTATTAGCGGTAATTGCCCATTCAACTCTCGTCTATTAATATCTCTCGAAAATATTAAGTAGGGAGAAAGTTGCCCAAAACAAATTCTATTATATAAATATAATGAATAAGCAGCAGCTATGACCATACTGGTTGAAGTAAGAATGCCCAATGATGTACTAGTCGAAAAAGCAGCCACCAAGGATAAAAATTCTCCAACAAAATTACAACTAAGAGGAACAGCAATATTAGCTAAAGTAAACACCATAAATATGATAGAAAATAAAGGCATAGTCATAACTACTCCCCTATAATATCTAATTAACCTTGTATGATGTCTCTCATAGAGCAAAGTTACTGCAATAAATAAAGCGGGGCTAACCACTCCATGAGCTATCATTAAGAATATGGAGGCTATCAAACCCTCCATCGTGTGAGTAAATAAACCTATTGTTACTATTCCCATATGAGCTACCGAAGAATAGGCTATCAAACGTTTCGCATCTACCTGTCTGCAAGTAGTTAGACTCCCATATATCACTGCTATTAATGATAACGTTAATATAATGGGTGCTAAATACTCTGTTGCTTCGGGAAAAAGAGGCCAAGCAAATCGAATAAATCCATAGCCTCCTAATTTCAATAATATTCCAGCTAGAATCACTGAACCAGCTAAAGGAGCCTCAACATGCGCAAGAGGCAGCCATATATGAAAGGGTATCATTGGTATCTTAACTGCTAAACTAAGGAAAACCCCTATAAACAGCCAAATTTGAATGTTACTATCAATCTGAATGTTAGTTAAAGATAAATAATCAGTTGTACCTGTTATCCTATAAATGACTGCTATACTAAGTAACATTAATATAGAACCAACTAAAGTATAAAAGAAGAAATAATAAGCAGCTTTTATTTTCTCTGCCCGGGCTCCCCATACTCCTATTATTAAGAACATAGGTATTAATATGCTTTCAAATAATACATAAAATATTAACAGATCTAATGTTGAGAATACCCCAATTAATAGTAATTCCATGCCTAAAAGGCACATAATAAACTCTTTAAGAAGAAACTTAATACTATTCCAACTTACTAATATACAAATTGGTGTTAATAAAGTACTTAGTATAATAAAAAAGATAGAGATCCCGTCAATAGCAAATAATATCGGAGAACCTTCAAACCATCCTATCGTATTTACCCAATTGAATTCTATTATCTGTTGAAATTGAGCTTCTTGATGAAGATTGACTAATAATAAAATAGAAAGAGCAAATGTAATCAGAGACCCCTCTAACGCCCGCTGACGTAGTTTCATACTATTTTCCCTTGGAATTAATGCTATTATTACTATACTTATTAATATAGAGCCCACTATAAAAGTTAATATCATATTAATATATAATTACCCAGCCACTAATTTACGACTAAGTATATAAGTGCGATGGCTGTTCCAATTAATATCATTAATGCATAAATAAATAATAAACCAGATTGTAAGCTGCTTAACTCTTTAGTTCAATCAACCATGAATCGGGCTATTCCAGTGGGGCCCAAAATCTCTAAAATACCTCCATCTATAATACGATAAGAGATAATATGGCCAAACTTCCAAATTGTGCTTCCAATATAATAATTTGCTATTTGAATAAACTCCCAAGCATAAAATAAGAAACCATATATACCAGGGCGTGTAATATAATATATAATATATGGACGAAGTATAAACACTAGTAATATCCCTGTTACGGACATAATAACTGGTGCTAAAGAAACTATAGTGGGCACAAGCGGCAAGGGACGTATACCTGGTGCAAACACCATATTTTGAGCAATATAACCAACTAAAATACTCCCTATTGCTAGTACTAATAAAGGACCTAATAAGTTCCAATCAGCTTCTTGCAAGTGTTGTGCGCTTAAATGCGTTAAAATAGGCATAGACACAAAACTTAAATATATTAATCGAAATGAATAAAAAGCAGTTAAGAAAGCTGTAATTGAAGCTAACCAATAAATAGATATTAAACAATAAATATTATAAGTTAACTCTAATATTAAATCTATAGAGTAAAATCCAGATAAATAGGGAAAACCAGCTAAAGACAATGAACCAATCAACATGAATACATATGTTAGAGGTAAGCCCCGAACTATTCCCCCCATTTTCATAAGATCCTGCTCATCCAAAAGAGCATGAATTATTGAGCCTGCTCCTAAGAATAATAAGGCTATAAAGAAAGCATGAGTTAGTAAATGATATAAACAACTTAAAGAGCAATAAGTACCACAAGCCATTACCATGTATCCTAGTTGACAACAAGTAGAATAAGCAATAACTTTTTTTATGTCCGATTGAACTAATCCTACTGTAGCTGCAAAAAAAGCAGTTAAGGAACCAACTAAACCCACAATAATTGTTGCAGTTGGAGAATAATCAAAAATAGGAGCTGATCTTATAATTAAAAATACTCCTGCTGTTACCATTGTTGCTGCGTGAATTAAGGCCGAAACAGGTGTGGGGCCCTCCATAGCATCCGGCAACCAAGTATGTAACCCTAATTGGGCAGATTTTCCTACCGCCCCTATAGTTAACAATATGCAAATCCAAGTACAAGCTGAAGATGACGTTAAAGCAGAGAATAAACTACAATAATCTAATACCCCAAATTCTTTCCAGATTAATATAATAGCTAACATTAATCCTATATCTCCTATTCTATTAATTAACATTGCTTTAATTGCTGCTTTGTTAGCTTGTATGCGTGTAAACCAAAAGTTAATTAATAAGTAAGAACACAAACCGACACCTTCCCAACCAATAAATAATTGTACATAGTTATTACTAGTAATTAAAACTAACATAAAAAAAGTGAATAGAGATAGATAGCTCATAAATCTAGGTAAATGAGGGTCTTCTCTCATATAACTTGTAGAATAGACATGAACTAGTCCACTAATTGTGGTTACTACTATTAACATTACAGCTGTTACCATATCAAATTGTAAACCAAAGTTAGTTATTAATAAATCTGACTCTATCCATCTGCCTAACTCTATATATACTGTAGACCCATTAATAAGGATTTCATAACATAATATAAAAGAGAGGAGGCTACTGACAAGAACCCATATAGAACTTAACAAACCAGCTCCTTTTCTTCCTAGATAGCGACCCCCTAGTCCGCTTCCGACTGCGCTTAGTAACGGTATTAATATAACTAGAAGATACATGGGAATAAATCTAAAATAATTAAATGTGTTAACTTAAAGAATAAACTAGGACATATTATAATTGTTAATACTAAATATAAGCTTACCCCTATTAATATTGCTTTGCCTAAACCTGTTTCCTCCGATGCTACGCTGCCTCGTGGAGAATTAAGTATATTTGTTATTACTAAAGGCGCAGACAAAGGCTGATAAAACATAATTTTAACTAATCTAAGGTAATAAACTCCGGCTATCACGGAACAGATTAAAGCTGTTAAAGCACTAAGATAGTAACCTTGACCAACAGCTGCTAAGATAATATACCATTTAGTTAAAAACCCAATTAAAGGAGGAATTCCTGCAGTAGACAATAAACCTGTAGCTAATGCTAATGCTAACATTGGGTTTAATCTTGAAACACCACTAAACTCAATAAGCATATCTCTTTTAGGAGATATTATTAATACTACAGACCAAAGTAATATTTGAGTTATTATATAGGCACCTATATACATTAAACTCGCTTGAAGACTCTCTATAGACCCAATAGCTATTCCAAGCAATACAAACCCCATATGGCTTATCCCGCTATAAGCTAATAGTCTTTTTATTCGAGTTTGATTCAAAGCTCCTATAGCCCCAACAATCAAAGAGATTAATCCGGCTATTAATAACCCCATTTCATTTAAACCTATTTGTACTATAATAGCTAGTACCCCCAATTTAGGCACGATAGATAATAGCGCAGCTACCCAAGTTGGAGCCCCTTCATAGACATCGGGAGCCCACATATGAAATGGGGCTGCAGATACTTTAAATAACAATGAGATAGTAATAAGACACTTACCAGCTAATGTCCCATAAGATACTATACTCATACGAATAAATTGAAGTTCAAGCTCTCCTGTGGAACCATAAATTAAAGCACAACCAAATAGGAACAACCCCGAAGATAATGCCCCTAACACGAAGTATTTTAGCCCAGCTTCTGCCGATAATAATGAATTTTTATTATAAGCCACTAAGATAAACATACATAATGTTTGCATTTCTAATGCTAAATATATAGAAATTAAATTTGTTGACCCAATAAGTAATAAATTACCTAAGATCACTAATAAAATCAATAAAGAGCTTGATCGATGCGATGTTCGATGGTCCAGCATACATAGTATAGCTAACCCGCTTAGCATCACCAACATCTTAATAGCCTGTGTCCAACATAATAGATGGGACACAGCTAATAGCCCCGCAGCCCCTACAGTACCCGCAAGTAGCATAGCTAATCTTAAAGTCGGAGCCTTTAATCCATACGTCAACACTGTTAGTATGATGAGCCCTAGTGTTAATTCCATAATATGCCAGGGGCTATGCACCCACATGGCACCTTATTAATCCCTAAACCTTTTGTTTTCCTTCTTTGCAGCAGCCAGAAGTTGATTACGTCGATGGGGCCAATATAGTCGAGCATCGCTGAGACCATTCCTTGCGTACTAGGACTCAGAAAAGTTGGGATTGAACATTGTAGATAGAAACCGAGCTGTGTCACCACGCTCTGAACTCAAATCATGTACGGTTTTCATGGTCGAACAGACCAACCTAAGGTACCTTCTACAGCACCAGGGCACCGCAATTCAACATCGAGGTCGCAAACACTGTCCTCGATAAGAACTCTCCGACAATATTACGCTGTTATCCCTACGGTAGCTTTTATCCGCTTTCGATATTTATTTTGGATAATCATATCGGGTCATTATCGCCCACATTCTTGTGCCAGCTAGGGGTGTCCCCCTCACTGTCAGGCTAATGAGATTAACTATATATACCATAAGCTTGCCTTCGTTTCTTATTCAAAGGTAGTCGCCCCAACTAAACTGTCTTACCAACAAAGATTATTAACTCAAAATTAGGATACTTAGTATCGATCATTTTAAGTTAACACTATCGGTATCCAGTAAAGCTCGATAGGGTCTTTTCGTCTTACAATGTTTATGTAGTATCTTCACTACAACTATAATTTCATCGGCTTTCCTCTTGAGACAGTAAGACCCTCGTGATTCCATTCATACCCGCCAACAATTAATTGGCTATTTATTGTGCTACATTATCACGGTCAGAGTTACCGCGGCCATTCAGTTGGGTTTCGCCTTAGACGTTAGTCCTTAGTTTCACTATACAACCATTGGGCAGAATTCACCCTCTATACTTCAGTAATCTTTAGCAGAGAGCTATGTTTTTGGTAAACAGTCGAGATCTTATTTTGCCGAGTTCCTTAAGAGAAATTATGCCTAGATCTAAGTCCCATAAATAACAGTTGAAAGTACCATAATATTTTTCCTGAACAAATACAAGAATTATAATCCATCGGGCGTAATGCCCTTAGAAGCTGTATATATATATATTTATCTGGGAGTGAATCTTGTACTACTTATGCCTGCATTATCACTTCTGTTTATCTCACGAGGTGTGCACGTATCGTGCCTACAGAACGCTCTACTACCAAGCCAATTAATATTTCCTTGTGGTATGGCTTCCAGAATTTCAGTTACAGATTTAGCCGCCTTAATTTTTAGAGTTTCCTAGCTTATTCAGTGAACTTTTACGTTTTCCTGTGCAGATGGCTGTTTCCAAGCCTACTTCCTGTTTGTCTAAGTTGAACCCTCTTTATACACTTAATCTGTATTAGTGACTTTAATTTCTGGTTAGGGCTTACCCCTCTTGACTAGAGGCCTTATCGCCATAGTCTTACTACACCAATAATTCAAGCCCCTGGGTTTGGGGGTGAATTAACTTGGGGCGCCTTACTAAAATAAGTTTCGTAGAGAACCAGCTATATCCAAGTTCGACTAGTATTTCACCGCTAACCACAGCTCATCCAAGATTTTTGCCACAATCACTGGTTCGGTCAGCATAGCTACCTGGCCATGGTTAGATCACTTGGTTTCGGGTAATTTGACTGACGAGTTTTTCTCTTGCTTTCACTACGCCTTCATTTACTATTTAAGCTTGCCAAATTTTGTCTTGCAGGCCCATTATGCAAAAGGTAACTTTTAGAACCAATTCTAAGTCTTTCCCTCACGGTACTTTCTCTATAGGTGTCTATCGGGGTTTAGTCTAGATGTCCAATCATCTTAATTATCTGTTTGAGACAATTCCTCCGCTATCGCTCGCCGCTACGCACGGAATCTCAGTTGATGTATTCCTCATAGTCTAGTAAGATGTTTCAATTAACTATTTAATTCACCCTTTTCAGTTAGGATAAACAAGTTCAAAGTCTCTCCCTTGTTATTTCGTATTTCACGCCCTTACCGATAGACCCTAGACT